AAGAAATAAGTGAAATGGTTTCTCAATGGTCATACAAATTGGACGACGCCGAGGATTTGGAGGAGCAGGCGGAAGCGGAAGCGAAAGCGAAAGCGGAAGAGGAAGAGGAAGAGGAAGAGGAAGAGGAAGATAAAGATAAAGATAAAGATAAAGATAAAAAAAAGGAAGAGGAAGATCCTGATATTCGCCCAAGAAAAGCCAAACGTGTGGTAATTTTTAATAATAAGGATCTAAAGGCCAATTCTGATACTACTAATACTACTACTAGTAAGAAGAAGAATGCCCAAGAAAAAAAAGATGAAGAAGACGAGGAAGAACTGGCTTTGATACGTTACTCTCAACAATCAGATTTTAGTCGGGATCTCATAAAAGGATCCGTGCGTGCTCAAAGACGCAAAATAGTTATTTCTGAAATGTTTCAAGCAAATGTGCATTCCCCACTTTTTTTGGATCGAATAGACAAAACATTTTTTGTTTCTCCTTTTGATATTTCTAAAATTACAAATATAATTTTTAGGAACTGGGTTGGTAGAGAATCAGAATTTCAAATTTCTGATTTTGAGGAGGAAAAAGCAAACGAAAAAGACAAAAAAGACAAAAAAGACAAAAAAGACAAAAAAGACAAAAAAGACAAAAAAGACAAAAAAAAGGAAGAAGAGGAAGAAGAAAAAGATCGCCGGAGAATAATATCCGAAACTTGGGATGCCCTTATGTTTACTCAAATAATAAGAGGGTCGATGTTAGTAACCCAATCTTTTCTTAGAAAAAACATCGTATTACCTTTATTGATAATAGCTAAAAATGTAGGCCGTATGTTATTATTCCAATTCCCCGAGTGGTACGAAGATTTTAAGGCATTGAATAAAGAAATGCATATTAACTGCACCTACAACGGTGTTCCATTATCAGAAACAGAATTTCCTAAAGATTGGTTAGCAGACGGGATTCAGATAAAGATTCTATATCCTTTCTGTTTGAAACCTTGGCGAGGAGCTAAAATTAAAGTACGGTCTGGTCATAGAGATTCAATGAAAGAAAAAAAAAACAAAAATTGTTTTTTAACAATATGGGGAAAGGAAGCGAAAGTTCCCTTTGGTTCTCCCCGAAAACGATTTTCTTTTTTTAAACCCATTTCTCAAGAAATCGACAAAACAATTAGAAAGGTTCAAAATCAATTTTCTATATTTATATTTATATTTCTAAGATTTTTAAAAGAAAGAATAAAATGGGCTTTACTAATTTCAAAAGTAATAAAAGTAATAATAAAAGTAATAAAAGTATGGATCATAAAAATAGCTCAAGTTAGAAAACGAATAATGAAAGAACTTGAAAAAATCACCCTAATTTTTTTATTTCTATTTATGAAGAGGAAAGTGAAAGTATATGAACCAAATCAAAATGGAAAAGATTTCCAAATCAATAATAAAATGAATAATGAATCGACCATTCAAATTCGATCCATGAATTGGACAAATTATTCACTCACGGAGAAAAAAAGGAAAGACCTTTCTGATAGGATAATTACAATCAGGAATCAAATAGAACAAATTACAAAAGACAAGAAAAAAAGAGTTCAAACTTATGATGATAAAAGATTGGAATACCCAAAATATATTTGGCAGCTATTTAAAAGAAACAATATCCGATTAATACGAAAATTTCATTATTTTATGAAATTTTTCATTGAAAAAATATACATCGATATCTTCCTATGTACAATTAACATTCCAAGGATCCATGCACAACTTTTCTTTGAATCAAAAAATAAAATTCTAAATAAATCCATTTACAACGATGAAATAAATCAAGAAGGAATTGATGAAACAATTCAAAATACAATGAACTTTATTTCGACTGTAAAAAAGTTAGTTTCTAATACGAATACTAATATTAGTGATAATAATTTCAATAGTTATTTTGACTTATCTTCCTTGTCACAAGCATATGTATTTTACAAATTTTCACAAACCCCATTATTTAACAAGTATAACTTGAGATCCGTACTTCAAGATCGGGGTACCTATCATTATCTTAGGGGAGAAATAAAGGATTATTGTATAAAACGAGGAATATTTGATTACAAATCAAGGCATAAGAAAATGAAAAAGTCTGGAATGAATGAATGGAAAAACTGGTTAAAGGGTCATGATCAATACAATTTATCCCCGGCCAAATGGTCTCGATTGGAACCAAAAAAATGGCGAAGTAGAGTCAGCCGTATGATTAAAAACAAAGACTTAATGAAATTGGATTCAGATAAAAAAGAAAAAATTCATCATTACATGAAAGAAAATTATGATGCAGGGGATTCATTGACGAATCAAAATAAAAAAAACAAATTTAAAAAACATTACGGATATTATTTTTTTTCACATAAATATATGAATTATGGAGATAAGACGGACAAGAACTTATATATTTATGGATCAAAATTACAAGTAAATGGTCACCAAGAAATTCCTTATAATTTCAATACACGGAAACCCGACTTATTTTATGTATTGTTAAATATAGCAGTTGATGATTTTCTAAAAGAAAGATATATTATTGCTAAGGATAAAAATCTGGATAGAAAATATTTTCATTGTGGAATTTTCCATTTTTGTATTAGAAAGAATATCGATATTGAGACTTGGACCAATACTATTGAGACTTGGACCAATACGCATGTTGGCACTAAGATTAAGAAAAATACTAAAACTGAAACTCATAAGTATCAAAAAATGAAAAAAAAAGATATTTCGATTCATGAAAAAATCAACCCACCCACACCCAATCAAAAAAGAAACTTTTTTGATTGGATGGGAATGAATCAAGAAAGATTCTCTCGTAATCGGAACATATTAAATCGAACATTTTGGTTGTTTCCAGAATTTGTGCTACTTTTTGATACATATAAGATTAAACCATGGGTGATACCAATCAAATTACTTCTTTTAGATTTGTATGCAAATGAACATGGCAGCCACATATCATCCAATCAAAAAGAATATCTTGAATTAAAAAATTCCAACCAACAAAAAAACGAACAACAGAGCCAAATAGGTCTTGGCTCAGATCTACGAAAAAAAAAAGATGTTGAAAAACATGACGTTAAATCTGACGTTGAAAAAGAGGGAGAGACAAAAAAAGATGTTGAAAAACATGACGTTAAATCTGACGTTGAAAAAGAGGGAGAGACAAAAAAAGATGTTGAAAAACATGACGTTAAATCTGACGTTGAAAAAGAGGGAGAGAAGGAAAAAGAAATGGATTTGTTCCTGAAACAATTTTTTTATTTTCAATTCAAATGGGTTGACCCCTTCAATCAATTAATGTTTAATAATCTTAAGGTGTATTGTTTCCTACTTAGACTGCCAGATATAAACAAAAAAATTTTGATATCCTCGGTTAAAAGAAGAGAGATGCATATGGATATGATATTGATGACGAATAAGGCCGTTATTCCAGAATTACTAAAAAAAGGAATTTTTATTATCAAATCAATTCGTTTATTTATAGAATGGGATGAGCAATTTATTATCTATCAAACCATAAGTATTTCATTGGCGGATAAGAGTGAAAACCAAAATGAAACTAATGGAAAATGCATAAAAAAAAGAGATGTTGAGAAGAAGAATTTCGACAGATCCATTGCACAACATAGCAATATTCTTGTGAATAGAAAAAAAAAGAATTCGAATTTCCTTATTCCAGAAAATATTCTATCTACTAAACGTCGTAGAGAATTGCGAATTCGAATTCTTTTAAATTCCCGGAATTGGAATATTGTGGATATAAATCCAGTGTTTTTCAACGAAAACAAGATGAGAAACTGTGGACAATTTTTGAATGAAGACAGGTATCTTAATACAGATGTAAATAACATTAATATTAATACAGATGTAAATAACATTTTAAAATTAAAATTGCTTCTTTGGCCGAATTATCGATTAGAAGATTTAGCTTGTATGAATCGCTATTGGTTTAATACCAATAACGGCAGTCGTTTCAGTATGTTAAGGATACATATGTATCCACAATTTAGAATTAGTTAATGGTATATTGCTTGGATATCACATATTTGATAGATTCCGAAAGATGTACGCATAGGTTGCGTTACATTTTGGTACATGATACTAATTTAATGGCATATCAATTCAATTGGTTCTAGGAATAATAAATGGGCAGAATAGAATGTTCTTAGACACAAAGAAATAATTATCTTTCGTAAATGTATTTTCTCTCTTTCTATCCAAATCCCATTCGATTTTTTGAAAATCGAATGGGATTTGGATAGAATCAAAAAGTAGTATATGAATAAATCTACGCTTTTGCGTATACCAGATGAAAATGACTGGAATAATCATAATATAAATATAATAACATAATATAAATATAATAATTATTATTCCTGATCGGTAAAATCTATAAAATAAAAAGAAAGAAAACGGAAAAATATGTTATGGTAAAAAATTCATTCATCCCAGCTATTCAACAAGAAGAAAAAGAAGAAAACAACAAAGGGTCTGTTGAATTTCAAGTATTCAATTTCACCAATAAGATACGGAGACTTACTTCGCATTTGGAATTGCACAAAAAAGATTTTTTATCGCAAAGGGGTCTACGAAGAATTCTGGGAAAACGTCAACGGTTGCTGGCTTATTTGTCAAATAAAAATAGAGTACGTTATAAGATATTAATTAGTCAGTTGGATATTCGGGAGTCTAAAATTTGTTATAAAAAAATAAATAATTTTTTTTAGTTATTATATTAAAAATTTTTCTAAGCCTCGTTTTGAGCAATTCATGGAATACTGAATTAGGGAAGAAAGGATATGACTGTACCGGCCACAAGAAAAGATCTCATGATAGTCAATATGGGTCCTCACCACCCATCAATGCATGGTGTTCTTCGACTAATTGTTACTCTCGATGGTGAAGATGTTATTGACTGTGAACCCATATTGGGCTATTTACACAGAGGGATGGAGAAAATAGCGGAAAACCGAACAATTATACAATATCTGCCATATGTAACACGTTGGGATTATTTAGCTACTATGTTTACAGAAGCAATAACGGTAAATGCACCAGAACAGCTGGGAAATGTTCAAGTACCTCAAAGGGCCAGCTATATCAGAGTAATTATGTTAGAGCTGAGTCGTATAGCTTCTCATTTGTTATGGCTTGGACCTTTTATGGCGGATATCGGTGCACAGACTCCCTTTTTCTATATTTTTAGAGAGAGAGAATTGCTATATGATCTATTCGAAGCTGCCACAGGTATGCGAATGATGCATAATTATTTCCGTATCGGAGGAGTAGCTGCTGATCTACCTCATGGTTGGATAGATAAATGTTTGGATTTCTGCGATTATTTTTTAACAGAAGTTGTTGAATATCAAAAACTTATTACACGGAATCCCATTTTTTTGGAACGAGTTGAAGGAGTGGGCATTATTGGTGGAGAGGAAGCAATAAATTGGGGCTTATCAGGACCAATGTTAAGGGCTTCCGGGATCCAATGGGATCTTCGTAAAATTGATCATTATGAATGTTACAATGAATTAAATTGGGAAGTCCAATGGCAAAAAGAAGGAGATTCATTAGCTCGTTATTTAGTACGAATCGGTGAAATGAGGGAATCTATAAAAATTATTCAACAGGCTCTCGAAGGAATTCCCGGAGGACCCTATGAGAATTTAGAAGTTCGGCGCTTTAATAGTGCAAAAAATTCCGAATGGAATGATTTTGAATATAGATTCATTAGTAAAAAACCTTCACCCAATTTTGAATTGTCGAAACAAGAGCTTTATGTAAAAGTAGAAGCCCCAAAAGGGGAATTAGGAATTTATTTGATAGGGGATAATAGTGTTTTTCCCTGGAGATGGAAAATTCGTCCACCAGGTTTCATCAATTTGCAAATTCTTCCCCAGATAATTAAAAGAATGAAATTGGCTGATATCATGACGATACTGGGTAGTATAGATATCATTATGGGAGAAGTTGATCGTTGAAATGATAATTGGCGCGACAGAAGTACAAGCTATCAATTCTTTTTCTAAATCAGAATCGTTAAAAGAAATCTATGGATTCGGCTGGCTCTTTGTCCCCGTTTTGACCCTTATACTGGGAATTACTGTAGGGGTACTAGTAATTGTATGGTTAGAAAGAGAAATATCCGCAGCGATACAACAACGTATTGGACCTGAATATGCCGGCCCGTTGGGAATTCTTCAAGCTCTAGCAGACGGGACTAAACTACTTTTTAAAGAGGACCTCCTCCCATCTAGAGGAGATATTCGTTTGTTTAGTGTCGGACCGTCTATAGCAGTCATATCAATTTTACTAAGTTATTTAGTAATTCCTTTTGGGTATCGACTTGTTTTAGCCGATCTCAGTATAGGTGTTTCTTTATGGATCTCTATTTCAAGTATTGCTCCCATCGGGCTTCTTATATCAGGATATGGATCGAATAATAAATATTCCTTTTCAGGTGGTCTACGAGCTGCTGCTCAATCTATTAGTTATGAAATACCATTAACTCTATGTGTATTATCAATATCTCTACGTGTGATTCGTTGGAACATAAACTTTGACCTCTCCCAGAAATGAAATAAAGGAAAGAAGGTGAATGTATTGAATAGATATCTTCATTTTTTATTTTTTATTCATTCAATTCAGATCGATGAGTTAAACCAAATAGTTATATGAGTGAAAGAAAACAGCTTTTCAATTTGTAGTAAGAGGATAAAATCTCATTCCCTATATACAAGAAAAAAGTGACAGAAAACATAAGCAGTGAAAACTGTTTATCCCAAGATTTTTTGATTAGTCATCATATCTTGAAGCGGATGCAAAAGATCAACTGTATGGAGTTTCTATTACTGTACTTGTATATATTACCTTACCATAACCATAGCGGGGATCAATCAAAAATCAGTGAACAGTTAGGAACACCAAGATACACAAAGGATTAGTAATAGATAATGTAAGGTATAAAAAAAATAGGTATTTTCACATAAAAACGAATCATAATAGGGGCTTTAAGTTGGTAGAAACGATCAAGCAGTACTTCCCCACGATTTCGATCTAGAGTATGCTCCTATTCACTGAATAAATAAATTACTATCAAGAACGAATTAATCCCTTTATTTATTTTTAAATAGTACTTTTTTTTTTCTGAGAAAGAAGAACAGGAATAAAAGAAATAGAATGCAATAAATAATAGAATAAAAAAAAGATCTTTATTTATTTTTTACTCCATATATAGCCATACATGTGGAATTCTGATTATTTATGATTCATGAACTAGTGACTAATTCTTTCTATCTATTTCTTTTTATAACGAGTATTTTATTGAAGGATTCAATTATTACCAAAACCAAACAAAGATTCATTTAAATTATAAGGGATGAGATCAATTCGGAAGCACCTTTTTCTAGCCGACAGAATTACATGGGTCTAATTTTTTGGACTCTCCGATGTATTTTTATTGTATCCACTATCCACGGATACCTTACCGAACAGGTCCTTACATTTATTTGTGTCCATAGAGAAGCCGTATGAGGTAAAAATCTCATGTACGGTTTTGGAATAGTGATGAGAACAGTGATGTTATTATCAACTATAATTATCTAACAGTTCAAGTACAGTTGATATAGTTGAGGCACAGTCAAAATACGGTTTTTGGGGGTGGAATCTGTGGCGGCAACCTATAGGGTTTATAGTTTTTATAATTTCTTCTCTTGCGGAATGTGAGAGATTGCCCTTTGATTTACCAGAAGCGGAGGAGGAATTAGTAGCAGGTTATCAAACTGAATATTCAGGTATAAAATATGGTTTATTTTACGTTGCTTCTTACCTAAATCTTTTAGTTTCTTCATTATTTGTAACAGTTCTTTATTTAGGGGGGTGGAATTTATCTATTCCGTACATATCCATTCCGGAACCTATCGGAACAAATGGAGTCTTGGGAATGACAGTTGGTATCTTTATTACATTAGCTAAAGCTTATTTGTTTCTGTTCATCTCTATCACAACAAGATGGACTTTACCTAGGATGAGAATGGATCAGCTATTAAATCTTGGATGGAAATTTCTTTTACCTATTTCTCTAGGTAATCTATTATTGACAACTTCTTTCCAACTTGTTTCACTATAAATACAAAGAATACGATAACGATATTCTATACTCATAACCTCTCTTAAACAAGAAAAAAAAAAAACATCAATTTATTCATCGATATATACAATATGTTTCCTATGGTGACTAGGTTCATGAATTATGGTCAACAAACAATACGAGCCGCAAGGTACATTGGTCAAAGTTTCGTAATTACCTTATCCCACACAAATCGTTTGCCTATAACTATTCAATATCCTTATGAAAAATCTATCACATCAGATCGTTTCCGCGGTCGAATCCATTTTGAATTTGATAAATGTATTGCTTGTGAAGTATGTGTTCGTGTATGCCCTATAGATCTACCCGTTGTTGATTGGAGATTTGAAAGAGATATTAAAAAGAAACAATTGCTTAATTATAGTATTGATTTCGGTATTTGTATATTTTGTGGTAACTGTGTCGAATATTGTCCAACAAACTGTTTATCAATGACTGAAGAATATGAACTTTCTACTTATGATCGTCACGAATTGAATTATAATCAAATTGCTTTGGGTCGGTTACCAATGTCAGTAATTGGAGATTACACAATTCAAACCGTTATGAATTCGACCCAAAGCAAAATATACAAAGAAAAATCCCTCGATTCAAGAACAATTACCAATTCCTAAGATATTGTTTTGATATTCTGATAGAAAGGATACAAGCTTTTTTTATTTTGGTTAGTCAGTTACTATAAATAATAACTATTAATTGTTGAGGATCATTCTTTGATTTAAACTGAGAATTTCTTTTTTTCGTGATGATTTCCAAATATCAAATGGAAACTACTCTTTTCTAGGATGAAAAAAAAAATGGGGTAAGTGCTTTTCCCTTCCTGGACTATTCAGTAAGGTCATGAAATCTTTAGACTTATTTATCTCTTATTTTATACATAATGGATTTATCTGGACCAATACATGAGATTCTTGTAGTATTTCTAGGAGCAGTTCTTATATTAGGGGGTCTAGGAGTAGTCTTATTTACTAATCCAATTTATTCTGCCTTTTCGTTGGGATTGGTTCTTGTTTGTATATCCTTATTATATATTCCATCGAATTCCTATTTTGTAGCTGCCGCGCAACTCCTTATTTATGTAGGAGCCATAAATGTCTTAATAATATTTGCTGTAATGTTCATGAATGGTTCGGAATATTCCAATGATTCCCGTCTTTGGACCATTGGAGATGGGGTTACGTCACTGGTTTGTATAAGTATTCTTTTTTCACTAATTACTACTATCCCAGATACGTCGTGGTACGGAATTCTTTGGACTACAAGATCAAACCAGATTCTAGAACAGGACTTAATAATTAACGTTCAACAAATTGGGATTCATTTATCAACAGATTTTTATCTTCCGTTTGAACTCATTTCTATAATTCTATTAGTTTCCTTAATAGGTGCAATTACTATGGCTCGTCAATAAAAAATAGTTATAATTCCAAAAAGTTTTAGAATTCTATTTTTTAAAAGTCTCAAGTTTTTAGTTAAAGCCATTACCAATACCTTCTTTTGTTCTGTAATTGTAATTGTTCTATTATAGTCAATCGAATCATTCTAATTGTTGTTCATATTGAAATAAATCGAGATTGATGAGGAGTTAGTCGATGATGTTCGAGCATGTACTTTTTTTGAGTATCTATTTATTTTCTATTGGTATCTATGGATTAATCACAAGTCGAAACATGGTTAGAGCGCTTATGTGTCTTGAGCTTATACTAAATTCGGTTAATATAAATCTCGTAACATTTTCTGATTTATTTGATAGTCGCCAATTAAAAGGAGACATTTTCTCAATCTTTGTCATAGCTATTGCAGCTGCAGAAGCAGCTATTGGGTTAGCTATTGTTTCGTCGATCCATCATAACATAAAATCAACTCGTATCAATCAATCGAATTTGTTGAATAATTAGTCCTAATCATTCATTATATAAATATAAGAAAGAAAGACATATGAATTATTTATCATAATTCGATTAATATATATATATATATTTTTCATAAATTATATATTTTTCATAAATTATATATTTTTCATAAATTATATATTTTTCATAAATATAAAATATTATTTCATATTTATGTGCGACTCATATGACTGTGATTGGTAAAACGTAAATCAAAATCTCTTGGTATAAATTACTGATTCATCTGGTATCTACAATATAAATATATAATTCATTTACTATTGATTTTATCATACCAGATCGAAAATTCTTTATGTTCAAAACTTTAATTTTTAGTTTCAATGTCACATTCAGTCAAAATTTATGATACATGTATAGGGTGTACTCAATGTGTACGAGCCTGCCCCACGGATGTATTGGAAATGATACCTTGGGACGGATGTAAAGCTAAACAAATTGCTTCCGCGCCAAGAACCGAGGATTGTGTAGGTTGTAAGAGATGTGAATCCGCTTGCCCAACAGATTTTTTGAGTGTCCGTGTTTATTTATGGCATGAAACAACTCGCAGCATGGCTCTATCTTATTGATTGATACGTTACAAAAACTCCACTTGAATCATTTGATTCCCCTTTATCGACAAAAGCCCCTACTCTAGAACATAGATTCTGAGCACGGTCTTTTCTGGTCAAAGCGTATCTTGTCTTTATCACGAGTTATTTTCCTTGGTTAACACTACTTGTTGTTTTGCCGATATTTGCGGGTTCTTTAATTTTTATTCCCCCTATGAGGGGGAATAAGGTGTTTCGGTGGTATACCATATGTATATGTTTATTAGAACTCCTTCTAACGACTTATGCATTTTGTTACCATTTCCAATTGGATGATCCATTAATCCAATTGGAAGAAGATTTTCAATGGATAAAAATTTTTGATTTTCACTGGAGATTGGGAATTGATGGACTTTCCATAGGACCTATTTTATTGACAGGATTTATCACCACTTTAGCTACTTTAGCAGCTTGGCCAGTTACTCGAAATTCGCGATTGTTCTATTTCCTGATGTTAGCAATGTACAGTGGTCAAATAGGATCATTTTCTTCTCGAGACCTTTTACTTTTTTTCATCATGTGGGAGTTAGAATTAATTCCTGTTTACTTACTTTTATCCATGTGGGGAGGAAAGAAACGTTTGTACTCGGCTACAAAGTTTATTTTGTACACTGCAGGGAGTTCTATTTTTCTCTTAATAGGAGTTCTAGGTATGGGTTTATATGGTTCCAATGAACCAACATTAGATTTTGAAAGACTAGCTAATCAATCATATCCTATGGCATTGGAAATAATATTCTATTTTGGTTTCCTTATTGTTTATGCTGTCAAATCACCGATTATACCCCTACATACATGGTTACCAGATACCCATGGAGAGGCACATTACAGTACATGTATGCTTCTAGCCGGAATCTTATTAAAAATGGGAGCATATGGATTGATTCGGATAAATATGGAATTGTTACCCCATGCTCATTCTATATTTTCTCCCTGGTTTGTGATAGTGGGAACAATGCAAATAATCTATGCAGCTTCAACCTCTTTCGGTCAACGCAATTTAAAAAAGAGAATAGCCTATTCCTCCGTATCGCACATGGGTTTCACAATTATAGGAATTGGTTCTATAACCGGCATGGGACTAAATGGAGCCATTTTACAAATGCTTTCCCATGGATTTATTGGTGCTGCACTTTTTTTCTTGGTGGGAACGAGTTGTGATAGAATACGTCTTGTTTATCTCGACGAAATGGGGGGGATATCAATCCCAATGCCAAAAATATTTACCATGTTCAGTAGTTTCTCGATGGCTTCTCTTGCATTGCCAGGAATGAGTGGTTTTGTTGCAGAATTAGTAGTATTATTTGGGATAATTACCAGCTCAAAATTTCTTTTGGTGCCAAAAGTGCTAATTATCTTTTTAATGGCAATTGGAATGATATTAACTCCTATTTATTTATTATCTATGTTACGTCAGATGTTCTATGGATACAAGCTATTCAATGTTCCAAACTCTAATTTTTCCGATTCTGGACCACGAGAACTATTTATTTCGATCTGTATCTTTCTACCCGTAATAGGGATTGGTATTTATCCGGATTTTGTTCTCTTGTTATCAGTTGACAAGGTACAAGCTATTCTATCTAATTATTTTTATAGATAGTTTTCATTAATGAAACAAAAAGTCTTATAATTCTTTAATTTTTAAAATCGTTCGCTGTAGAATGCAAAAGAAAAAAAAAAATGAAGTTAATTAAGATTTTAATGAGATGCCTCTAGAGTTTTTGAGAACCATTTGACTCAAAGAGTCAAATGGTTCTCAAAAACTCTAACAAGCTTTCGTTATATATGAGACAATCTTCTTATGTATTCTTCATGTAGTTTATTCAATTAGAGTTATGTTAATGTGAATGACCCATAACTATGTAGACCTATTCCTAATAAATTAATCCCAAAATAGCATATCCAAATTATAAGAAATCCTATAGAAGCTACAAGTGCCGAATTTATATCTCGGAAACTTTGATTTGTTCTAGTATGCGAATAAATCGCGAATATGGTCCAAGTAATAAATGCCCAAGTTTCCTTGGGGTCCCAATTCCAATAAGATCCCCATGTCTCATTAGCCCATACTGCTCCGGAAAGAATGCCCATAGTTAAAAAGGTAAACCCCAAACTAATGACACGCGAACTCCAATAATCCAAACGCTGAGTCAATTGATATTTGTAATAATTTCGAAATGAAAGAAAAGAAGTGTTTTTTAAAACACTTCTTTTTTTAGTCAAGTATTCGATTTCACCAACGAAAAATTTCTTAATTAAGAAGTGTTTTCTTTTCAAAAAAATATTGATGTTTTTTCGAAATGTAATGACTAGAAGAGCGACTGATAATAATGATCCACATAAAAGAGCTGCATAGCTCAATAACATCATACTTACGTGCATCATTAACCACTGAGATTGTAGGGCGGGTACTAATATTGCGGATTGATGCATTTCCGTTAAAAGACCCGACGTGGCGAAACCTTGGGTAAAAATAGCACTTGGTGCGGTTATTGCGCTTAAATCATTTTTTGTGTTCTGTATCTTAATCTTAGAAATTATATGCATAATGGAGAAACTCCATGAAAGGAAAATTAATGATTCGTATAAATTACTTAATGGGAAATGCCTTGAATAAATCCAACGAATAACTAATAATCCTGTTATAGAGAAAAAGGTGGCTATCATTCCTTTTTCTGACGAATCGCGCAATCCCACGATTTCGTGGACTAATAAGGTCATCAAATGAATCATAATTACCATTAAAATGATCGAAAAAGAGATATGAGTTAATATATGTTCTAAAGTCACAAATATCATAAAAAGGAGGAGCCCCATTACAGAATTAAAATCGGGAATTAAATACATTATAGGATCCATTATGTCCCTTCTTTTAGGGGATGCCGCCACTCGGACTCGAACCGAGATGCTCTAGCACTGCTTCCTAAGAGCAGCGTGTCTACCGATTTCACCATGGCGGCTTACTTGAAATAATAATAAATAATAGTCAGTTCATGTTGAATCGTCGAGATTCCAGAATTGCATATAGTTTAGAAAACTTGATGAGAATCGATGAATAAAGCTCGTTTTCATTTGAAATTCATATGTGAATTTCAATAATCCTTAGTTAGTATCGCTGTGGGGTTCATTTTTAACAATCAACTTTCACATACTAGAAACTGAGTTCTCCTGGAACAGATAGAACTCAAAATTGTCCCTTTTTCTATGTTTTTTTTTATAAAACCATTTTTTTATGACAATTCGTTTATTTCCTGGATTTCTAAAAAAAAAAAAAACATAGAAATAGAATTGCATATGTATCACAATCAAATCACTAAATCAAAGGAAATTTTCTAACAATTTCAATACCTTAGTATTATTAATAATACTATTAGTTGTAGTTATAGTTGTGTCCATAATTTATAATTTATGATACCATTTACTAAATTACTAAATCTAATTGGGTCCTGGGCTATACATATAAGAAAAGAGTTTCAATCTCTCAATTCACTTTTGGAAAAGTTAAAAAAGTGAATTGAGAGATTGAAAAAAAAAAAATAATAATAAATAATAAAAATATCGCGAGTTAACATTAACTTCAAAATGAAAAATAATGAGTGTATTATAATGAAAACTAAAATAATACTTATCTTATAGAGACCAAGAGATGGAAAAATTCTTATTCTACATACCACAGCAGCTAGTTCTAACTCATATTGAGGAGTTCAACACATTAGTTAATGTGAATCATTCATCTTGAATTCAAAAAGTTTCAATTCTTTATGGTATGTCGACTCAGATCATTTCAAGATTTTCTTTTATTATTTATTTACGGCAAAAAAAAACTTTTTGAGCGCCCGGTGGAAACAGATTTAGCTAAAGAAAGAGCTTTTACTGCAGTTAAATATCCCTTCTTCTTCCAAATATTTTTACGAATACGTTTCTTTGACAGAGAAATACGTTTTTTTGGAACCGCCATTCAAAAAGGAGTACTCATTTTTATCGTTGTATGTGAAAGACATGTATTGTTCAAATCAAAATAGACCATTCTTTTTAGTTATTATCCATAATTATCTTGTGGATAATAAATTTAATAACATAACATGCAAAATCTAAAAATACAAATAAATATATGTGCCCATTATATATCGCATATATAGGGATATAAAAAAAAAGGAAGAGAGTCTTATTTTTAAAATCCAAATAATTTTTTTTTTTATTATTTATTTTATTTTTTTTATTATTTATTTTATTAATTCCATTTTCAAAATTTAAATTTATTAATGATTAAGTTCAGCGTGCGATCCCTAAAATTTGAATTCTAATTTAATTAGAATTAGTCGTTAATCTCTTAAACAAGACATTCCATTACCGGAGAAAGATAACCTTAGTCCATTTTTGAGTTCAGTTCTATATGAAGTAAGGAGTATCATAATACTTCCAAGAAACATAAGTTTTCCTTATTGGAATCCAATCAATTAGCTCTTATTAGATAATTACTCAAATTCAATTAATTAGAATAACTAAGGTACCCTTTTATTGATTCGAATTAGTAATGGATACTATGACCCACATTCGAATTAAACACTGTTTTTGGTATAACTCTTTTTCCTTACTATATTATATGGTTATAACTCACCAGAATATAATAGTAAATATAATAGTAATAGTAGTAGTAGTAGAATGTAGTAGTAGAATGTTGATTTCTTTTATTATTGTTCCTCTCGAAAGAGGTAAGAATTGGTGAATCGGAAACAATAATAAAAAAAAAAATGAAATTTGTTTTTTATGGAACATACATATCAATATGCATGGATAATACCCTTTCTTCCACTTACAGTTACTATATCAATAGTATTTGGACTTCTGATTATTCCCACAGCAACAAAAAATCTTCATCGTATGTGTGCTTTTATTAGTATTTTAATGCTAAGTATAACTATGGCGTTTTCGGCTAATCTGTCTCTTCAGCAAATAAATGGAAGTTTTATTTATCAATATCTATGGTCTTGGACCATCAATAATGATTTTTCATTAGAGTTTGGATACTTGATCGATCCACTTACTTCGATTATGTCAATACTAATTACTACTGTGGGAATTATGGTTCTTATTTATAGTGACAACTATATGTCTCACGATCAAGGATATTTGAGATTTTTTGCTTATATGAGTTTTTCTAATACTTCCATGTTGGGATTAGTTACTAGTTCCAATCTGATACAAATTTATATTTTTTGGGAACTAGTGGGAATGTGTTCGTATTTATTAATAGGTTTTTGGTTTACACGACCAATTGCAGCAAGTGCTTGCCAAAAAGCTTTTGTAACTAATCGTGTAGGGGATTTTGGTTTATTATTAGGAATCTTAGGTTTTTATTGGATAACAGGCAGTTTTGAATTTCGGGATTTGTTCGAAATAGTAAAAAACTTGATCCATAATAATGAGGTCAATTCTTTATTTGCTACTCTGTGCGCATCTTTCTTATTCGTCGGCGCAATCGCGAAATCTGCACAATTTCCCCTTCATGTATGGTTACCTGATGCCATGGAGGGACCTACTCCTATTTCGGCTCTTATACACGCTGCTACCATGGTAGCAGCGGGGATTTTTCTTGTAGCTCGGCTTCTTCCTCTTTTCATAGTAATACCTTACATAATGAATCTAATATCTTTAATAGGCGTAATAACAGTATTATTAGGAGCCACTTTGGCTCTTGCTCAAGGAGACATTAAAAAAAGTTTAGCCTATTCTACAATGTCTCAATTGGGTTATATTATGTTAGCTCTAGGTATGGGTTCTTATCGAGCTGCTTTATTCCATTTAATCACTCATGCCTATTCTAAAGCTTTATTGTTTTTAGGATCCGGATCTATTATTCATTCAATGGAACCTATTGTTGGTTATTCACCAGATAAAAGTCAAAATATGGTTCTTATGGGCGGTTTAACAAAATATGTTCCAATTACAAGAATGACTTTTTTATTAGGTACACTTTCTCTTTGTGGTATTCCGCCTCTTGCTTGTTTTTGGTCCAAAGATGAAATTCTTAATGATAGTTGGTTGTATTCACCAATTTTCGCAATAATAGCTTGTTTCACAGCAGGATTAACTGGATTTTATATGTTTCGGATGTATTTACTTACTTTTGATGGACATTTGCGTGTTAATTTTCAAAATTACAGTAGTACTAAAAATGGATCGTTCTTTTTAATATCTCTATGGGGAAAAGACGAAGCGCCTAAAGCAGTAAATATAAATTCATTTTTCGCAATAATAAATAATAAAAATAATAAGGTCTCTCTTTCTTCATCTTCAAAGGATACATATAAAATATATTATAATGTAATAAATAGAATACGCTGTTTTAGTACTTACTTTGGAAAAAAAGATACTTATATGTATCCTCATGAATCGGACAATACTATGCTATTCCCTCTACTTATATTGGGATTATTCACTTTGTTTATTGGATCAATAGGAATTCCTTTTGATCAAAGAGTAGTAGATTTGGATATATTATCCAAATGGTTAACTCCATCAACAAACCTTTTGCATCAAAATTCAAATTACTCTGTAGATTGGTATGAATTTTTTACAAATGCAATTTTTTCAGTAAGTCTAGCCCTTTTCGGACTATTAATGGCATATTTTTTTTACGGGTCTGTTTATTCATCTTTCCAAAATTTGTATTTAATCAATTCATTTTTTAAAAAGGGTCCTAAAAGAATTATCTTGGACCCAATTAAAAATTTAATATATGATTGGTCATATAATCGTGGTTATATAGATATTTTTTATACTAAGGTCTTGACCATGGGTGTCAGAGGATTAGCCGAACTAATTGAGTTT